ATACCCGGGGAAAAAATAGATGTCTCCTACGTTATCCATAGGATGTAGAAGTATAAACGTAATTTTATAGAGTCATTCGGTCTGAGCGCTACATGAAGAACATAAGCCAGATGACGGAACGATAAGACCTAGGATGTAGAGGATTATATCATAAGTGATTCAGCAGATTTAAATTCATATGGCACCCAGTGTGGTCCTTTATTATTATATTATATTATATTATATGATTATATATATTATTATATGATATTATTTATTATAATTATTATATTATATTATATTATATGATTATATATATTATTATATGATATTATTTATTATAATTATATTATTTATTATAATTATATTATTTATTATATTATATGATATTATATTATATGATATTATTTATTATATTATATTATATGATATTATTTATTATATTATATTATATGATTATATATATTATATTATATGATTATATATATTATATTATATGATATTATATATTATTATATGATTATATTATTTATTATATTATTTATTATATTATATGATTAATTTTATTATATTATATGATTAATTGTAATAAATATAATTTATATTATTATATTATTTATTATATGATATTATATGATATATAAGATACTTCTGTTTAAATATGATTATCTACATCTAGAAAGCTGTATGCTTTGGAAGAAGCTTGTACAGTTTGGGAAGAGGTTTGTATTGATCTAAAAGAAGAATCTACTTCAACTAATATGCCCTTAGGTACAGCCATACATAACATAGAAATCATACCTGGAAGGGGTGGACAATTAGTTAGAGCTGCGGGTGCTGTAGCGAAACTGATTGCAAAAGAGGGGAAATCAGCCACATTAAAATTACCTTCGGGAGAAGTCCGTTTAATATTCAAAGATTGTTCAGCAACAGTAGGACAAGTGGGAAATGTTAAAGCAAATAAAAAAAGTTTGAACAAAGCTGGATCTAAGCGTTGGCTAGGCAAGCGTCCGATAGTAAGAGGAGTAGTTATGAATCCTATAGACCATCCCCACGGGGGTGGTGAAGGAAGATCCCCCATTGGTAAAAAAAAACCCACAACCCCATGGGGTTATCCTGCCCTCGGAAGAAGAAGTAGAAAAAGAAATAAATATAGTAATAATTTGATTCTTCGTCGCCGCAGTAAATAGGCAAGAAAGAATTATATTTTATTTGTCTTAAAATAAAAAAAAACAAAAAAAATAAAGAATAAGCTATGATACCTAAAAGTCCCTTTGTGGCCAATCATCTATTACGAAAAATTGATAAACTTAATAAAGAAAGAAAAAAAGAAATAATAATAACGTGGTCCCGTGCATCTACCATTATACCCACAATGGTAGGCCATACAATCGCTATTCATAATGGTAAGGAACATCTACCTATTTATATAACAGATTATATGGTAGGTTATAAATTAGGAGAATTTGTACCCACTCGAACTTATCGAGAATATGAAAAAACTGATACTAAATCTAATCCTAATATTAGAAAAAAAAACAAAAAAGAAAAAACAAAAACTATAAAAAAACAAAAAAATATAGAAAAACAACAAAAATATAAAAAGAAATAAAAATATAGAAAAGAAATTATGATTGATTAATAGGAAAGAACCCTTATGCTTATGTCAATAAAAAAAAACAAAAAAAATGAAGTATACGCTGTAGGTCGACATATCTCTCTCTCTGTCGACAAAGCAAGAAGAGTAATTGATCAAATTCGCGGACGTTCTTATAAGGAAACACTTTTGATACTCGAGCTCATGCCTTATAGAGCATGCTATCCTATTTTAAAATTAGTTTATTCCGCAGCAATAAATGCTACTTATAATATGGGTTCCCTTGAAACTAATTTAGTAATTAGTAAAGCTGAAGTTAATAAAGGTACTACCGTAAAAAAATTAAAACCTCGAGCGCGTGGACGCAGTTATGCAATCAAAAAAACTACATGTAATATATCTATTGTAATAAAAGATATATCTTTAAAGAAATATAACGAAATATATTATTTTAAAAATCCTAAAACACTTAGAGTATATTCTAATATGTATAGTAATGGGAGTTAATATGGCACAAAAAATAAATCCACTTGGTTTCAGACTTGGTACAAATCAAAATCACTATTCCCTTTGGTTTGCACGACCAAAAAATTATTCTAAAGATCTACAAGAAGATAATAAAATAAGAGATTTTATTAAAAATTATGCACATAAAAATAAAGAAAAGACAAAAACTATCAAAAAACAAAAAAAAATAAAAAAACAAAAAAAATACTCTGGTACTGAAGGAATTGCTCGTATAGAGATTAAAAAAAGAATAGATTTGATTGAAGTTATAATTTTTATGGGATTCCCAAAGTTATTAATTGGAAGTCAACCTAAAGGAATCGAAAATTTACAAATAAATTTACAAAAAGAATTTCATTATGTTAAAAAAAAAATTAATATTGCTATCAAAAGAATTACAAAGCCATATAGAAACCCTAATATTCTTGCAGAATTTATATCCGTACAATTAAAGAATAGAGTTTCATTTCGAAAATCAATGAAAAAAGCTATTGAATTAACTGAAAAAGCAGGTACAAAAGGAATTCAAATACAAATTTCAGGTCGTATCGACGGAAAAGATATTGCACGTATCGAATGGATCAGAGAAGGAAGAGTTCCCCTACAAACCATTCGAGCTAAAATTGATTATTGTGCCTATCCAGTCCAAACTACCTATGGGATATTAGGCATTAAAATTTGGATTTTTATAGACGATAAAGACAAAGAATAAAAAAGACTACCTTAATTTTTATAACCAAAGTAATTTTTATAGTATAAAATAATTTTGTTGGTATTTTTATATAATTTATATAATTGCTATGCTTAGTGTGTGACTCGTCAATTTTTAAAAAGACAGACTCAACTATCTGTTTAAAACCTAATTCATCACTTCGTATTATTGAAATCTAAAGAATCAGTCAAGATGTACGGTCATATCTTTGTAACAACTGAAATTTTCTTGAATAAACTTTTATTTTAAGTTTAAAACAAAAAGATAGTGTAAATAAATGGAAGGATGAAAACAAGAAAGAAAATATTAATTTTAATAATATATAATTCCAAAATGTATGGTCTATGAGTCATATCATAAAAGACAATGTAATAAAGCATCAATATTACATAAATTCGTCCATAATTATAATGATAAATGAATCTATGTAATATAAGAAAAAAATAAAGAGCTAAAAGCCAATAAAGACTAAGAAAATTGACTAAAAAAAATTGATCCTAAGCTCCATTGTAAAAATTTGATCTAACCATTTTATTTTATACGGAGCGATGGGAACGATGAAACCTGTTAATATAAAAATAAGATTTTTAGTGAATAAATGAATCTTATTAATTCATCAATTGGGATAGCGAAATAAACCAGAACTCAATTTATTTATTCTTAAAATTATAAAGAAATACTCTGACTGAAATATAAATTGCACAGAGTAAATATTCGCCCCCGAGACGCTTTTTTTTTAATAAACTTGGATAAAATAAGATAAAATTTTTATTTAAACATTATAAAAAAATAATAATTACTATTTTAATAAACTAAAATTAAATTGTGAATCCTTTTTGTCGTGAGGAGCTGGATGAGAAGAAAGTCTCACGTCCAGTTCTGTAGTAGAGATGAAATTTTTAAACAATCATCAACTATAACCCCAAAAGAACTAGATTCCGTAAACAACATAGAGGAAAAATGAAGGGAATATCTTATCGAGGTAATCATATTTGTTTCGGTAAATATGCTTTACAAGCACTTGAACCCGCGTGGATCACATCTAGACAAATCGAAGCAGGTCGGCGCGCAATGATACAAAATATACGCCGCGTTGGAAAAATATGGGTTCGTATATTTCCAGATAAACCAGTTACAGAAAAATCAACCAAAACACGTATGGGTTCAGGGTCAGGAAAAGTATCCACTAAATATTGGGTAGCTGTTGTTAAACCAGGACGAATCTTATATGAAATGGACGGAATAACTGAAAATATAGCTAAACAAACTATTAAAATAGCAGCATCAAAAATGCCTATACAAACCCGATTTATTCTTTCTAAATAAAAAATATTTCTTTTATTTTCTTCAGCATTTATATTGGAAGAATAGACTAAAAATTTATATGATTCAATCTCATACCCATTTAAATGTAGCAGATAATAGTGGGGCTCGCAAATTAATGTGTATTCGAATCATTGGAACTAATAATAGTCGATATGCCCATATTGGTGATGTTATTGTTGCTGTGATTAAAGAAGCAGTACCAAATATGCCTATAGAAAAATCAGAAATAGTCAGGGCTGTAATTGTGCGTACCGCTAAAGAACTTAAACGTGACAATGGTATGATAATACGATATGATGAGAATGCTGCCGTTGTGATTGATAACAAAAGAAACCCAAAAGGAAGTAGAATTTTTGGTGCAATCCCCCGGGAATTAAGAGAATTTAATTTTACTAAAATAATTTCATTAGCCTCTGAGATATTATAAAAATTAAAGCAAGACCATGATATCTTTGAAATAAATATATTAATAAATAGCTAAATTTTTAAAGTGATATCTTACACATATATTTTGAAAAATTCATAAACAAAGAAAACATGTTTATATTATATATAATTATATATAATTATGAATTTTTAATAACTTTTAGTTTATAATGAGTATAGACACTATTGCGGAGATAATAACCTCTATACGAAATGCTGATATGGATAGAAAAAAAATTGTTCGTATAGCATCTACTAATATTACAGAAAATATTGTTAAAATTCTTTTACGAGAAGGTTTTATTGAAAGCGCCAGAAAACATAAAGAGAAAACAAAATATTTTTTGGTTTTAACCTTGCGATATAGAAGGAATAAGAAAGGCACCTATAAAAAGGTTTTAAATTTTAAACAGATTAGTCGACCCAGTCTACGAATATATTCTAAATATCAACGAATTCCTAAAATTTTAGGTGGAATAGGAATTGTAATTCTTTCTACTTCTCAAGGTATAATGACAGATCGGGAAGCTCGACTAGCAGGAATCGGCGGAGAAATTTTGTGTTATATATGGTAATCCTTTTACCTAATTTATAAAAAACACAATAAGTTATATAATACCGTATTCTAGTTCATTTAGTTAATACTTAAAGGAAATTATTTTAAAATGAGAAAAGAAGAAATACAGATTTATGAAGCTGAAGTTATTGAATCATTGCCTAATGGTTTCTTTAAAGTCCGTCGGTTAGATAATGATGCTCTAATTCTAAGTTATATTTCAGGAAAAATACGACGTAATTCGGTAAGGATAGTTCGAGGAGATAAAGTAAAAATTGAAGTGAGTCGTTATGATCCAACTAGAGGACGTATAATTTATAGATTATGAAACAACGATTCAAAAAATTAAATAGTTTTTGTTTAGTACGATTCTTAATTAAGTATATTTATAATTAAAATTAATTAAGTAATAAAAAATATGAAAATAAGAACTTCCATTCGTAAAATTTGTATAAAATGTCGAATAACTCATAGGCGGGCGCATATGGTAGTAATTTGTTCCAATCCGAAACATAAACAAAGACAAAGATAATTATATTAAATAAAGAGTGCAATATACAATATATAAATAAAAGGAGATTTTATATAAAAATGGATATATCCATATATTTCTGACTCATATGAGATGATACAATATGCTAAAAGTTATACGGAGATCACGTTTACGTAAGAATGTACCAGCACGTAGAATACTCATACCAAAAGGAATTATTCATGTTCAAGCAAGTTTAAATAATACCATTGTTACGGTTACAGATATGCGGGGACGTGTCATTTCCTGGTCCTCGGCAGGTACTTGTGGATTCAAGACCAAGAGGAAGGGAACACCCTTTGCCGCGCAAACTGCAGCAGCAACCGCTATTCGTACACTAAAAGTAAAAAATAAAGACATGCAACGAGCAGAAGTAAGGATAAAAGGTCCTGGTATAGGAAGAGACGCAGCATTACAAGCTATTCGTAGAAGTAATATACGAATAGCTTGTATGCAGGATATAACCCCTATTCCACATAATGGCTGCCGACCTCCGAAAAAAAGACGAGTATAGAAATAAATATATATTGAAGGCTTTTTGTTTTGAAAATATAAAATGAATAAAATACATGTTGCGGAGACAGGATTTGAACCTGTGACTTCAAGGTTATGAGCCTTGCTAGCTACATTTTTTTCATATATATTTTATTATTTATTATATATATATAATAAAATATATGAAAAAAGTTATTCTATCCCATCCCTACCCATAAGAAAAACTCTATTTTAATATATAATATTAAAATAGAATATTAAGGATTAATTATATATATATATACAAATATGAGTATTATATTTCCAGATGAGAGACCAAAAGTCCCTCAAAACAATCAATGGATATGGATAGAAAAACTAATTTTTAGAAAAGGATCAATCTTGATACATGAAGAAATTGATCAGGAGGTTTCAGACAAAATTTGTAATCTTATGTTAGCTTTCGCTATAGAGAGGCCTAATCAAACTCAGGTTATTTATATAAATTCTCCTGGAGGATACATAAAATATGCACTGCCAATCTATGATCTTATGCAATATTTACCAACAACCTTCATGACAATAGGTTTTGGAAATATTATAGGAACAGCAGCTCTACTTCTACTTGGAGGAGGAATTAACAAACGTCTAATATTACCTCACACTAAAGTGAGTTTGTATAAGCCTCTAGAGCATCCTAAGATTTTGGATTTACTTTCTGACTCCAGAATCAAAGACAAGGTATACATGGAAATGTTAAATAATTTTAGGCAAGTTGGAGATATTATTGAAAAAAGAACGGGACTAGACAGAGACACTGTCTTCGGATTTATGAATGACACAGGTTATATGTCAGCAGCAGCAGCCAAATATTATAAAATTGTTGATGAGATTGTAACTGAAAAATTAATAGATGAAAAATTAATAGACGAAAACAAGGACTAAAGAAGACTACCTTATTTTTATTTTTAGAATCACTGGTATAAAATCATTGGTATAAAATAATTTTGTATTTTTTCATATATTGTATTTTTTAATATATATATTTTTTTTTATATAATTATATATTTTTATATAATTTACATACTTTTTGTTTAAAACCCAATTCATAACTTTGTATTATTAAAATCTTATGATACTTTTTCTAAAAAAAAGTCCCTTTGTGGCCAATCATCTCTTACGAAAAATTGATAAACTTAATAGAAAAAGAAGAAGAAGAAGAAGAAAAATCCCATTTCCAATCACTAGTTCTTATGTGTCTCTACATCTCTTTTATCTAAGCCAGTATCGCTAAAAATAATATAAAGGAGTTTTTATGTATACTTTCTCTGGTTCCATTGCTATCGCGGTTTTTTTAGAAACTAACTAAATTATATATAATCCCTTCAACATAAGTCATCGAAAAGATCTCAAAGACCCACTAAAGTACGAAAGCTATGATATTTCAGAAACCATATCCCTGAGTGCATAACTGCATGGATAAGCTAACATTAACCCGTCAATTTGAGATCCAATTCAATATTTTCCTTTAGTAAGTGTATCGGGAAGGAATTATAATGAAATAACTTTGATAATAAAAAATAGAAAGTGTTGAGTTGTAACGTGGATCCTAGTTACTCTTAGAAATAGAGTGGAAGAGTGAATGAGATTTTTGAGTACAGAAAGGGATACAATAAATAACTTTTGAAAGAATTGAACGAGGAGCCATATGAGGTGAAAATCTCATGTATGGTTCTGTAGAGTGGCAGTAAGCGTGATTTATCTGTCAACTTTTCCATTATCAACCCTAAAAAACCAAACTCTGCTTCACGTAAAGTGGCCAGAGTACGATTAACCTCTGGATTTGAAATCACTGCTTATATACCCGGTATTGGCCATAATTTAAAAGAACATTCTTCAGTCTTAGTAAGAGGGGGAAGGGTTAAAGATTTACCCGGTATAAGATATCACATTGTTCGAGGAACCCTAGATGCTGCCGAAGTAAAAGATCGTTTACAAGGGCGTTCTAAATATGGAGTAAAAAAGCCAAAATAAGTGACTTTAGTCCTTAATATTATAAATAAATTCTTAAACCTCTTTTACACTAATGTCACATCAAGTTACTACAGAAAAAAAAAAAGCAAAATTTGATCCAATTTTTCATAATCGATTAGTTAACATGTTAGTTAATCGTATTCTGAAACATGGAAAAAAATCATTGGCTTATAAAATTATCTATCGAGCCATGAAAAGAATGAAACAAGAGACAGCAAAAAATCCATTAGTTGTTTTACGACAAGCAATATCGAAAGTAACTCCCAATATAATAGTAAAAACAAAACGTAAACGTGGTAAACGTGGTGAGTCGACACGAGTGCCCGTTGAAATAAAATCTACGCAAGCAAAAATACTTGCCATTCGTTGGTTATTAGCGGCATCCCGAAAACGTCCAGGTCAAAATATGGCTCTTAAATTAAGTTCCGAATTAGTGAAGGCTACCAAAGGACGTGGTGATGCCATACGCAAAAAAGAAGAGATTCATAAAATGGCAGAGGCAAATAGAGCTTCTGCACATTTTCGTTAATTAATTAATTAATAAATAGGATTTATACCTTTTGATCGTAAAAAGAATCAAGAGCAAAAGAAAGAAGCAAAATTGATTGATAAATTTCTTGAAACAAATTAAAATGAAATGAAAGATTAAACATAAATATCGTATTGACTAAACCCTCTGGTGGACTTTATTAAAGATAAATACTGTGAAAGAAGGTTTGATATTGATCCTATTCCATTCCAAAAATGGAAAACAACACAATTGGGATTTTTTTATAAATTATATACACGTACTAATTCATGATTTAGCATTACAGAATGAAAACTTAATTTTTGATTCTACCACTCTGACTAAAACGGGAATGGGGTCTAGGGTTATGAACTTATAATCTAATGATAGAATCGATTACATGATCACAAGTTCCCGGATCAGGTCGGAAAAACAAACTGGGGATATATATTAAAGGGATCATCCGAGCTTATCTAAACTAAATAGAAAGTTTATATATGTATCCCTACGACCTTCCTTCCATTCGATTTAAGATTAGGAATAGGCGTAATAAGACACGTATTTCATATATATCGTTATTTTTTGAATGTAGGAATCATTAAATTATATAACTAGAAATAGTATTGTTTATTTAAAAATTAAACTCTTTTGTACATAATTTTATCTATATTTTATATAATTTTATCTATAATAGCTATGAACGATTATTCCTGAAATAGCTAAATTAAGGTGATGTATAACTTTAACCCGATTTTTGGTATGGCGAAAATATCAATTTAATTAAAAATTTTTGGATTTAGTTATTTTTTCTTTAATAATACAAACCTTTAATTACGATGTCTATAGACAATCTAATCAGATGATTATTCATTATTCTATAATTGAATCAATTTTATACTTAAAATTTAAAATTTAAATAAGGAGAGGAGAATACTATGGTAAAACTTCGTTTACAAAGATGTGGTAAAAAGCAACAAGCTTATTATAGAATCGTCGCTATTGATGTTAGATCCCGAAGAGAAGGAAAATCAATTAAAAAAATAGGTTTTTATGATCCAAAAAGAAAATATATTTATTTTAATATTCATGATCTTATATATTTCTTCGAAAAAGGTGCTCAACCCACAGAAATTGTTCGGTATCTTTTAAGAAAGTATCTAAAAGAACATCTGTCTAATCAAATTTCAAGGAATTAAATTTAATTATCATTATTTTTTGTTGAATCATATTTATTAGAACTAGTAAATCTTAGTTTATTGATCTTATTAACTATTGAATTTAGATATTTCTTTACTTTTCATTGTAACTCGATTAACTAATAACTAACAAAGAATACACTTTGCTTATTTCACTTAATATTGATTAAATAAATTACAAGATATTTATATTATTTAAATTTCAAATCAAATGGAAAAAATCCACAAATATTTACAGCTAGATAAATCTCAACAACGCCATTTCCTATATCCACTTATTTTTCAAGAATATATTTATGCCTTTGCTCATAATCGTGGATTCGTGAAATCTTTTTATTTATCGGAAAGTCCAGATTATGATAATAAATTTAGTTTTATGATTGTGAAACGATTAATTACTCTAATGTATCAATGGAACCATTTATATTTTTTTCCTAATGATTCTAATAAAAATACACTTTTGGTGTGCAATGAAAATTTATATTCTGAAATTCTATCAGAGGGGTTTACTTTTATTGTTGAAATTCCATTTTATCTACGATTTATATCCTTTCTTCTAGAAGAAAAAAAAAAACAGATAGTAAAATTGCAGAATTTACAATCAATTCATTCAATATTTCCATTTTTAGAGGACAATTTCTCACATTTAAATTATATATTAGATATATTAATACCCTATTCTATCCATACGGAAATTTTGGTTAAAATTCTTCACTATTGGATAAAAGATGCCTCGTCTTTGCATTTATTAAGATTCTTTTTTTACAAGTATTTTAATCGTCTTATTACTCCAAGAAGAGCCAATTATTCTTTTGCAAAAAATAATAAAAGATTATTATTTTTTTTATATAATTCACATATATATGAATATGAATCAAATTTTTTATTCTTATATAATCAAATTTTTAATTTACGATCAATATCCTTTATAATTCTTCTTGAACGAATCTATTTTTATGAAAAAATAGAACAGTTCAAGAATGTTTTTATAAAGATTAAAGATTTTCAGGCTAATCTAAAGTTGGTCAAAGAACCTTGCAATCATTATATTAGATATCAAAAAAATTTAATTATGGCTTCAAAAGGAACATATTTATTCATGAATAAATGGAAATCTTATATTATTACTTTTTGGCAATGTCATTTTGCATTGTGGTTTTATCCAAGAAGAATTTATATAAAGCAATTATCTAACCAGCCCTTTGAATTTTTGGGCTATCTTTTAAATTTGCGAATTAACTCTTTAGTAGTACGTAGTCAAATTCTCGAAAATTCATTTCTAAGCAATAATGCTATTAATAAAGTTGAGACTATTATTCCAATTATGCCTTTGATTATATCATTGTCTAAGGCTAAATTTTGTAATGTATTAGGACATCCCGTTAGTAAGCCAATTTTGGCTGATTTATCAGATTATAATATTATTGATCGATTTGAATCTATCTACAGAAAATTTTCTCATTATTATAGTGGATCTTCTAAAAAGAAGAGTTTGTATCAAATAAAGTATATACTTCGACTTTCTTGTGCTCGAACTTTAGCCCGAAAACACAAAACGACTGTACGCCTTTTTTTAAAAAATTTTGGTTCGGAATTATTGGAAGAATTTATTATCTCGGAAAAAGCTGTTTTTTTTTTTACATTTCTAAAATCTTATTCCAGTTTACAGGGAATATATAGAAGTCGAATTTGGTATTTTGATATTATTTCTATTAATGATCTGATCAATTACAAACCAAAATTATGAGTTTTTATAATTTTATAATATAAATAAACTTTATTCCTGAATTTCTACTATATCTAAAATTGTAATATATAATTATGTCTAACTAATATATTTATTTATATTTTTTTTTACGACTCTATATTTATTGCGTATGCTTACCTGGTAATTTATAGTTTAACCAAGGAAGTATACGAAATAAATCTTATAATGATTAATGATAATTAGGGTTTAAAGTTTTGTCAAAAAGAATAATCTTATAATATTGTAACTACATATAATTATTTTGACTGATTTTTCTTTCATTCACTTTCATTCAGCAATAGGCCAATTTATAACAATTCTTCTTTATTTATACTTCTTCTTAACTGCGTAGTCTCTAGTGTATATCTGGTTTATTGTTTTAGGTATTTATAGCTTTAAATCTAAAGCCTAATCTGTAGTTAATAATAAAAACTGTGATTTAGGCTAAGGCTAATATTCTACTAATCTTGGTATGGAAGTTATATATGAGCGTAATTCTTATAATTTACCTATATATCTAGCTTATGTCTAAGTTCCACCCTAGATAATATTTAATTACATTGTACTACATAGGAATTTCTCCTTATTTCGTTTATTTTGAATTTTTAGTTTTACTAGAATGAAGTTTTTATTACATTATTTTTTATTTTATTATAGAAAACGAAATAAAAGTTCATTTAAATTGATGATTTTTATTTCGTTTTGTTTGTATAATTTTTTATGTGGATATTTCTCTATTTATATACCAGGTCATAATTAAGATAGTCAAAATTTAATCTATGTCTTTGATTTATTTTAGGTTTGTTTTATAATTAAAATAATTGTATAGGGGCGAATGTAGCCAAGTGGATTAAGGCGCTGGATTGTGAATCCATCACCGCGCGGGTTCAATTCCCGTCATTCGCC